AGATATTGATTGTAAATAATAGGATTGTTTACGAAGAAAAACGAATAAAAATTCGAATTCAAATACATAAGAACTATACAAGAACCAAAATAATCTTTTATTTTCTTTTGAAATAGCGTAACTAGATTTATTCGGAGTAATAAAACTATTCCAATTATCATATTCATGGAGAAAGAACCGCAAGAAATGCAAAGAGGGAACATCCTGGACCCAGCATTGAAGGATTTGAACTAGGGTTTCGATATGGATAGGGTAGGGTATTAATATATCTGACGCATAATTTAAATGCGATAATTTGTCCTCTAGAAAGGGAAATAGTGAATGAATAGATCGTAAATTCTGAGATTTTGGTATTTCTTTTTCTTCGGGAGAAAATACTAATCGCGACGAGAATGGAATTTCCGCAATGGCTGCAAAACCTTCTGATACCATTTGAGAAAAAAACGGAGAATAAAAAAAATGGTTGCGCCCGATGAATCGATTTTGGTTAGAACCATTAACCGAATAAATCAAATAATTCTGTTGATACATTCGAGTAATTAAACGTTTCACAAGTACTGAACTAGATTTATTGTCATAACCAAAAATTTCTACGGGTTCGTAAAAAATCGAACCGTTTAAACCATGACCATGAGCAAGCGTGTAAATATACTCCTGAAAGAGAAGCGGATATAAAAAGCATTGCTGCCTAGATCTATCTTTTTCTAAATATCCTTGTAATTCTTCCATTTACATTTCTCTACTTGAAACAAAACGAAGGCGGGGGTGTTTCTTGGGCTATCAAATGATACATAGTGCAATATGGTCAGAACGAGGTTATGATTTATATTATAGTAAGAATCTAAATATACCCCAGACGGGAAGTCCAATCAACAGATCTCTTTCCTCTCCTTTTCTAAACAATTAATCGGTTTTTGTTCGTTATACTAAAAAAGAGGGTCAAAAATCTTTTATTTTTGCAACCGGATCGCTCTTTTGATTTTGGAATTCAATTCTATTCTATGTTATCAATATACTGTTTCTTCTACACATCTGTCTCCACCAATCCATAATAAGGAATAGTTAGGATTAAAAAAAAAAAGAAATTAACGGTCCACCCATACATAGGAGAACCCTTTCCCGAATCAGGTACTAATCTATTTTTAACATCTGATTAGATCAGGTAATCATTCAAATTAAGAACAGAAGCTCGCTGCTTTTTGTTTTACAAAAATTGGAGCCAAAGGACTCTATCCATTTATTCACTAGACCCAACTGCAAATATGAATTTCTTTTGTCCCCTTACAAAAATCAAAACACAATATTTTGTAATGATCCAATAAAGAGAAAAGAAATCTATTTTAAGAAAAAAATTGCATTAAATCAAAATGCATTTTTTAAAATGAACGTAATGATCCCATTTTTTCTTTTTTTTTTAGTACGACATGCTGTTTTTTCCTTCATTACCTTTCAGGATCAGTCGTGGTCTTATAGACTCTACCAATAGTCTGGACGAATTCGTCGCTTCATCCAAATGTGTAAAAGATCATAGTCGCACTTAAAAGCCGAGTACTCTACCATTGAGTTAGCAACCCGAATAGATATGTAGATACGGTCGAAATAAAAAAAAATGAATTGGATTGGACTACGGGACCCCGGCAAAAAATCAAAACATTGAATTAGCAACAAATCTAAAAGAAAGATTTTATAATCAATTAAATTATAAACACAAAAATTCAAATATCAAAATGAAAATGGGCAGATCGGATTAAAAAACAACGGATTCCTCATAGAGATGTAAAAATAGATTTACACCCATTTATTTTTTCTTTTTTTTTTCTTAACGAAAATATGTATCGTATATACAGTTAATCCGGCAAACCCACCATTTCTTTTGACTGAAGTGAAGGAAAAACCCAATATGGGCAAGGAAAAATGGATCCATTTATTTTATCTTAGATCTATTTATCTACGGTCGAATTATATTTGTTCGATACACCATTGTCAATATGAGTAGAATGCTGATAAAACAAATAAAATTAAGTAAATGTAAATTAAATAAGGCCTTGTGTTGGATTGGCACAAGATAAATAAGAAATTTGACTCGAAACAAATTAAGAAAGAAAAGAGGTAGAGACTAAATATCGAGCTTATTCAATCAAGAGAGGTATAACAGGCAAAATGGATCCCAGGCCTGTCAGTAGATTCCCACAACACAAAAAGAAAATAAATCAAATAAACAAACACAAAGATAGATGTGAGTTCCCCTCTCTTTTTTTATTCTATTTTTTTTACTTTAATTCAAATTAACAATTAACTCGAAGCTACTTCTTTAAATTTAAACAATTCTGCCTTCCTTAAAATATCATGAACAGTTATAGTAGGTTGAGCGCCGTTTTCAAGGAAATACAGAATGGCGGGAACGTTTGAATAAGTTTGATTCTTTATCGGATCGTAAAAACCCACTTTTCGAAGATCTCTTCCTTCTCTTCGAGATCGAACATCAATTGCAACGATTCGATAGATGGCCCATTGGGATAGATGTAGATAAACAATGCCCCCCCCCCTAGAAACGTATAGGAGGTTTTCTCCTCATACGGCTCGAGAAGAAAAGATTCTAATTTCTGTATATAATGGTAAATGGATCCACAAAATAATGAATTAGACTATGATTAAAGTGGTTTTTTTGTTCCTCCTTGCATTGCAGGAAAAAAGAAATCTCATTCGTACTCATAACTCAAGTGGAATAATTCCGAAAGAGTTCAAAGGGAAACCCTTAAACATTCATTTCTTGAGTCGTCTCTAACCTCTTTTGTTTGTCTCGTCTCGAATCTATTTTTATTCCTCATTCTGATCCAATTGTTAAGACAATTGAAAATAGTGTTTCCTTGTTCCGGAATCCTTTATCTTTGTTTTGTGAAATCGTTGGGTTTAGACATTACTTCGGTGATCCTTACTCCTTATTCAAAGAGGCAGCAACATACCTTTTGTTTATTATTATTTCTTTTTCTTTCTATTCTATAGTAAAGAAATATGAACGATTGATTTCTTTATGATACACTTGACTTTTGATCAAAAAAGTGTTATCAATTCCGACAAATAGTATATTACTTTTTTGATTTCAAACTTATTGGAATTTTCACTTTTCGATCTATATATTGAGGATATACTTACAAAGTTGATACGACTTATTGATTGTTACTAACCCTAGATTCTTCCTCCTGAAAAATAAATCAATCTTTTCTACTCGAGCTTCATCATGTACTATTTAGGTTGGAATCTGTTAGATTCCCGGTGGAACAGAACAAACTACGTCGAGCCAGGAGCATCTTCATTCTTATAGAAAATGGTGGATGTAAGAATCCACGGCAGATCATGTCCTTCAAGTCGCACGTTGCTTTCTACCACATCGTTTCAAACGAAGTTTTACCATAACATCTCTCTAATTTTATTTCGAACCAATATGGGATTGATTCAATCTAGATCGAATCATGAATAGTCATTGGCTCAAGGGCTAGAATATCTATATATATTCTAGATATAGCATTAATTTTATATTGTAATAGATTCATATAGTTTAGTATATAGATTCATATAGTTTAGTATATAGATTCATATAGTTTAGTATTAAGACTTATTTATATCTTTAACCGATTGTTCGGTACAGTCAATCAGGAAGAATTCCATTTTTCTCGAACAAATAAACTATAAACTTTACAAAGAACAAAGAGGGGCCCTTAATGGAGTCCCAATCCTGAAACAAAAAACTATTCCAATGACCATGGAAGGTCGGAAAAGAAGCACAAATTTTTACCATGTCCAGTTGAATTATTAATATAATGGTTTAGTTTAAACCGGAGAGATAGATTGAGAATCTGGTTTCCTCATTTTCATGGATATGGAATAAGGAAGGTCTCGTGCAAGGTCAGATTAAGGTCATTATTCTTTCGTCTGAAAGAGAAAATAAGACCCCTGTTTCTTTTTTTTTCATATCTATCATAACCAAGAAACCACTCTTACCATGGGTAATTGTGGATATTTAAGTAATTCACAGAGCCCTTTCACTTAACCGAACGGCTCTTATTACTAAAATTATTACTCAAATAGAAATACAAAATATAATAACAATACATATATATATTATCATAATATATATATTGTTACTATGGATGAACCTGGACCTTGTTCATTTTATACATATTTTTCTTTCGGATTCAAGAATCTTTTCACCAATGCAATTCAATTCCATAAAGTCAACGAAATGGAATTATAGGAATGTCCCTAATCGCTGCATTACCATTACATTGATAATTATTCATTGTAACCAAAAAATATACAAAAAACGAGGTCCCGATCAATTCGTTTTTCCTATTTTTATTTTCTCGACCCAGCTTTAGTTTAGAAATTTTAAGACTAGTGATGAAATTAATGTTAAAAACTCCCTACTCTATTAGGCTCTAAATAGAGATTGGGATATATACCATCGTTTTTTAGGTTTTTGGGGAGGGAATAAATGGAATGAAAAATGAAGATATTTATTTCCACTCGCATTTAACACCGTATTACATTTCATTTATAAGAAACTAAATAAATTCTAAGAATCATCTTAGAATTGAGAACGAAAAATGGTTTTCTTTACTTATTTTCTTTTCAATATTGGATACAATGTGATCCAATCCGCCGTTTCTGATAGAAACGATCTGGGACGGAAGGATTCGAACCTCCGAATAACGGGACCAAAACCCGGTGCCTTACCGCTTGGCCACGCCCCATTTATATTTTTATTCGACACTAATAAACACTAATACTAGTATTAGCTATTCGTCAATTCCAGTCCCAATACATATTGGATATCTTGTTGCCGGGATTCCACACATGTAGAATGTAGTGTAAATATATAAAATAAAAAAAAAATTCATTGATCATTGCATGGAATTCAATTAAGATATTGTATGAAAGTGCAATCCCTTGTATTCTCATTTGAGAATTGAAAAAGGGATTTTTGATTTGGAAGAGTTCAAAGAAAAAGAAGGATTTTTTTGACTTGCCCTTTTCTTTTTACCTGAGTTAAAGTAACTCATTCAAAATCAAATTATCTAATCGACAAGAACAAAATGTTTGTTATGCTTAATATCTTTAGTTTAATCTGTATCTATCTTAATTCTGTCCTTTATTCGAGTAGTTTTTTCTTCGCTAAATTGCCCGAAGCTTATGCCGTTTTCAATCCAATAGTAGACTTTATGCCCGTCATACCCCTACTATTTTTTCTCTTAGCCTTCGTTTGGCAGGCTGCTGTAAGTTTTCGATGAAATCTTTAATACTCTCCTAAATTCATGAATTTTTTGAGAAAAAAAAGATTCTCAAAATTCATAAAGATCAGATCAATTTTACACTATGAACCCTCGATTCAAAAATGGAAATTTTGTATATTTATTGAATAACTGCAACGATGAATTCGGAATTTGGATCAATTTATTTTCCTGTTCTGATCTTCTAGCGAACAAAGACTTTAATACCTAATTGTGGATATAACAAGAAAATTTTTTTAACGGAGGAATCTGAATCTTATTACAAATAAATCCGTAATAATCTATTCTCCTTTCAAAATAAAAAACACTTTCTTTTTTTATTTTGAGATGTCATGCAAAATAGCGTATGTGGTACAAAAAAATAGGTAATCTATTCTCCTAAAAAAAAAATGATCTTATCCTGGAGATTGTGTAATGCTTACTTTAAAACTCTTCGTTTATACAGTCGTGATATTCTTCGTTTCTCTATTCATCTTCGGATTCTTATCTAATGATCCAGGGCGCAATCCTGGACGTGAGGAATAAACATAAGAGATTCTTTGTTTTTCCTTACTCTTTTCTGAATTTATTATTTTATCTATTCCATACATTTAACTATGATAAAATCAAGGGATGGAGATTTTTTGAATTTGAGCGTCTCAAGCGAAGAGAGCGGAGAGAGAGGGATTCGAACCCTCGGTACAAATAACTCGTACAACGGATTAGCAATCCGACGCTTTAGTCCACTCAGCCATCTCTCCCAATTCAAATTGTAATATTTTTGATGTAACACATAAAGTTGAAGTCAAAATTGATCAAAAACTTCCCTATTCCTTATTACTATTCTTTATTCTTATTAGGATTCGAGGGATGGGATATATTATATATTATAATAATAACAACAAATATATAAAATGAAAATAGATAATATCCATTTTAATTATATATATTATATATAGTATAATATGATAATGTATAAACCAAAATAACAAAATATATATATCGTAAGTATATAATAATAAAATCTAGGAAGGAATAGGAATATATAAGATACCTACAAATTTGATCTGCAATTCCATTTATTTATATAATGATTCGAAACAGATATCACCAATAGAAAAAATACCTTACTTAACTGCTTTTATTTTGTACGAAAGGTTTATCTCCCCGGCCCACTTAAGTACTGGCCGGGCCAGTACTTCTTTTTTTGTTCTAATGAATCATTAATAGTATAGATCAAACGATTTATTTATGATTTGATATCAAATTTTGTTATTGAAGTAACAACAAGGCAAGGGGGGTTTCCATTCCCATTCCCGCAATGGTGGTGTTTTATTGAATTCTTTTTATTAAGAATTAATACTTTCTTATTGCTTATTATTTTTTTCTTCACTTCAAGTCTCTGGCGAGTCAAAATACATGTCAACGCTAGAATTTTCGTCATTCTGATGCTATCTTGATTGTGTCTCACCGCTTTGTTCGACAAACAGTCCATTCATATACAATAATGAATTTGTAGCGGGTATAGTTTAGTGGTAAAAGTGTGATTCGTTCTATTGACAACTTAAATAGTTAAGGGGTCTTTCAGTTTTTTCATATTCTGATCAAAAACTGTATTTCTTACAAAGGGTTAATCCTTTACTTCTCAATGACATATTTGAGGACGAATATACATTCTCACGATTTGTATCCAAGGTTTAATTAGAAATTGAATTAAAGAAAAATGGAATTATGGGGTCGTGAAGCATAATTTTTTGAATTGGATACACTATTCCAATTGAATAAGTATGAGTAAAAGATCCATGGATGAAGATACAAAAGTGTATTTCCAATCGTAACTAGATCTTCAATTTTTGTGTTGTAAAAGAAAAGGGGGATTGAAGCCAATAGCTAGAAAACGATAGTTTTGGTTTACTAGAACCGTCGCCATATTGTTTCAGCTCGGTGGAAACTTAATTCTTTTCCTCAGGATCCTTCAGGTAGAAATAGGGAACGAAGTAACTAGACTAGGCGGATTTGATATAATCCCTTCCTCTAGAAGGATCATCTAGAAAGCAATTTGTATGCATTCAGACAAAAAAGCTGACATAGGTATTATGGATCTATTTATTCTCCGGGAATATGTCGATTTTCCATAAAGGAGCCGAATGAAACCAAAATTTCATGTTCGGTTTTGAATTAGAGACGTTAAAAATAATCAACCAATGTCGACTATAACCCCTAGCCTTCCAAG